ACAAACAGTACGAGCTGCAAGGTACATTGGTCAGGGGTTCATGATTACCTTATCCCACGCAAATCGTTTACCCGTAACTATTCAATATCCTTATGAAAAATTAATTACATCGGAACGTTTCCGCGGTCGAATCCATTTTGAATTTGATAAATGCATTGCTTGTGAAGTATGTGTTCGTGTATGTCCTATAGACCTGCCCGTTGTTGATTGGAAATTGGAAACCGGTGTTCGAAAGAAACGATTGCTTAATTACAGTATTGATTTCGGAGTTTGTATATTTTGTGGTAACTGCGTTGAGTATTGTCCAACAAACTGTTTATCAATGACGGAAGAATATGAACTTTCTACTTATGATCGTCACGAATTGAATTATAATCAAATCGCTTTGGGTCGTTTACCAATGTCAGTAATCGACGATTATACAATTCGGACAATTTTGAATTCAGCGCAAATAAAATAAAAAACGTCAAAACTTTTTGATTAAAGAAGAATTTCGAACTAAACTTAAACTAACTAGGCTTTCTTTCGAGTGAAAGGGGGGTCCACTAGTTGTGTACCTACACCAATTAAAACGCATTCGATTAGAATTCAATTACGAGCATATCATCAAAAATTTCCCGGTCGGGTCAATAAAATCATGAAACACATTTCGATTTAGTTATCTTTTAAATAGAATGGATTTGCCTGGACCAATACATGATTTTCTTTTAGTTTTTCTGGGATCGGGTCTTATAGTAGGAGGTCTGGGGGTGGTCTTACTTACCAATCCCATTTTTTCTGCCTTTTCGTTGGGATTGGTTCTTGTTTGCATATCCTTATTTTTTAGTTTATCAAACTCCTATTTTGTAGCGGCTGCGCAGCTACTTATTTACGTGGGAGCTATAAATGTTTTAATCCTATTTGCTGTGATGTTCATGAATGGTTCAGAATATTCCAAAGATTTGACTCTTTGGACTGTTGGTGATGGGATTACGTCGTTGGTTTGTACAAGTATTTTTATTTCACTAATTACTACTATTCTAGATACGTCTTGGTACGGGATTATTTGGACGACAAAATCAAATCAGATTATAGAGCAAGATTTGATAGGTAATAGTCAACAAATTGGAATTCATTTATCAACTGATTTTTTTCTTCCATTTGAGCTGATTTCAATAATACTTTTAGTTTCTTTGATAGGTGCAATTGCCGTTGCTCGTCAATGATCAATCCAATCTTTATAACTGTTAACAGCAAGAAAAATGGCACTTTGTTTTCATTTCTTTTCAATTCTATTTGAATTGCAGAAGAAAATACTATTTCTTTCTTTTGTACTTATTAGTACTTCTTCTCGGAAACCAAATTTGTGGAATTGTTGTTCATATTGAAATGAATTCAAATTAATAAGGAGCTGGTCAATGATACTCGAACATGTACTTGTTTTGAGTGCCTATTTATTTTCTATAGGTATTTATGGATTGATCACGAGTCGAAATATGGTTCGGGCTCTTATGTGCCTTGAACTTATACTGAATTCGGTTAATCTTAATTTCGTAACATTTTCGGATTTTTTTGATAGTCGCCAATTAAAAGGAGATATTTTTTCCATTTTTATTATAGCTATTGCAGCCGCCGAAGCCGCTATTGGGTTGGCTATTGTTTCGTCAATTTATCGTAACAGAAAATCAATTCGTATCAATCAATCCAATTTATTGAATAAATAAGTAGTATATACATTATAAAAATGAGACTCTTCAGCAATTGAAATTCAACTAGCATGAATATAAATTAGCGTATATGATACGTGGATATCAAAAAGGGCACGAAATTAAAGTATCTTGGCTCAATCTCTTGAGTCGCTCCGGAATTCGATTGATGTGAAAAATTCTGGTAAAATCATTGATTCATCTGGTGTCTAAATATATGATTCATTTATAAGTTACTAGATCGAAAGTTTATGACATTCCAAAATTGATAGATCCAATGTCGCATTCAGTAAAGATTTATGATACCTGTATAGGATGTACTCAATGTGTACGTGCCTGCCCGACGGACGTATTAGAAATGATCCCTTGGGATGGGTGTAAAGCCAAGCAAATTGCTTCTGCTCCAAGAACAGAGGACTGTGTTGGTTGTAAGAGATGTGAATCGGCCTGTCCAACGGATTTTTTGAGCGTTCGAGTTTATTTATGGCATGAAACAACTCGAAGTATGGGTCTAGCTTATTAATACGTTCCAGAAAAACCACTTCAATCCATTTTGAATACAGTTTCTTTTTTTACCGAAAAAACCCCGTACTCAAAAAGAAATATATATATATTATTTGTCGTTTTGAGCGCGGGGTTTTTGGGTCCAAGTGTATCTTGTCTTTACCACGAATTCTTTTCCTTGGTTAACAATAATTGTAGTTTTTCCCATATTGACGGGTTCTTTAATTTTCTTGCTACCTCATAGAGGTAATAAGGTCATGAAATGGTATACTTTATGTATATGTATTTTAGAGCTTCTTTTAACAACCTATACATTCTGTTATCATTTCCAACTGGACGATCCATTAACCCAACTAACAGAGAATTATAAATGGATCCATTTTTTTGATTTTTATTGGAGATTAGGAATAGATGGGCTTTCTATAGGACCTATTTTATTGACGGGATTTATTACCACTTTAGCAACTTTAGCGGCCTGGCCAGTTACTCGAGATGCCCAATTGTTCCATTTTTTGATGTTAGCAATGTACAGCGGTCAAATAGGATCATTTTCCTCTAGAGACCTTTTACTTTTTTTCCTAATGTGGGAGTTCGAATTAATTCCCGTTTATCTACTTCTATCGATGTGGGGGGGAAAGAAACGTCTCTATTCAGCTACAAAGTTCATTTTGTACACGGCGGGTGGGTCCATTTTTCTATTAATAGGAGTTCTGGGTATTGGTTTATATGGTTCCAATGAACCAACACTCAATTTTGAAACATTAGCGAATCAGTCGTATCCTGTGGCACTCGAAGTAATATTCTATGTGGGATTTCTTATTGCTTTTGCGGTCAAATTGCCGATTATACCCTTCCATACATGGTTACCAGATACACATGGGGAAGCACATTATAGTACGTGTATGCTTCTAGCTGGAATCTTATTAAAAATGGGAGCTTATGGGTTGGTTCGAATCAATATGGAATTATTACCTCATGCTCATTGCCTATTTTCTCCCGGGTTGATTATAGTAGGTGCAATACAAATAATCTATGCAGCTTCAACATCTCCTGGTCAACTTAATTTAAAAAAAAGAATAGCCTATTCCTCTATATCTCATATGGGTTTCATAATTATTGGAATTGGATCTCTAAGCGATACGGGACTTAATGGAGCCATTTTACAAATAATCTCTCATGGCTTTATTGGGGCGGCTCTTTTTTTCTTGGCCGGAACGAGTTATGATAGAATACGCCTTCTTTATCTCGATGAAATGGGTGGAATGGCTATCCCCCTTCCAAAATTATTTACGATGCTCAGTATCTTATCGATGGCTTCGCTTGCATTACCGGGCCTGAGCGGTTTTGTTGCCGAATTATTAGTATTCTTTGGCATAATTACCAGTCAAAAGTATCTTTTAATGCCAAAAATACTAATTGCTTTTTTAATGGCAATTGGAATGATATTAACTCCTATTTATTCATTATCTATGTTACGCCAAATGTTCTACGGATACAAGCTATTTAATGTTCCAAACTATTATTTCTTTGATTCTGGTCCGCGAGAGTTATTTGTTTCGATCTCTCTCCTTCTACCAATAATTGGGATTGGTATTTATCCGGATTTCGTTCTGTCATTATCGGTTGAAAAAGTAGAAGCTATTATATCTCATTTTTTTTTTTCGATAGTTTTCAAGAAAAAAGAATAAATGGAAAACGAATCCTATTAGTTTAAATATTGTTCGTTGTACAATGAGAAAGAAGTCTTTTTTCTCTTAACTTCGATTTTCTCTAAAGTTTTCACTTAACTACTTAACTTAAGTAAACAAAAAAGAATAATAATAAGGAAAAATGAATTGGAACCAAATCGATTTGGTCTTTGGGAGAACCATTTGAATCACTACACTACTTGATTCAAATGGTTCGTGCACCTTATACGAAGTTTTCTTATCTTATTCTTCTATTGTTACTTATATAGTTTTTATATTTATACTATATATATTTTGATTCTATCTTATTAATATATATTTTGATTCTATCTTATTAATCTATTATATAGAATAGATATTTTGATTTATTATTTTATTTAACAATTTTACAAAATAGTCGAGTTCTTTTTTGTATTTCTAGGTATATATCTATTTCATTAAATTATATGTTAATGTGTTAATGTAAATTAAATGAACCATAACTATGTAAGCCTATTCCTAATAAATTGACCCCGAAATAGCATATCCAAATTATAATAAAGCCCAGAAAAGCCACAATTGCGGAATTTACACTTTGAAAATTTGGATTTGTTCGAGTATGTAAATAAATCGCAAACATGGTCCAAGTAATAAATGCCCAAGTTTCTTTTGGATCCCAATTCCAATAGGATCCCCACGCCTCATTAGCCCATACTGCTCCAGAAAGAATACCTATGGTTAAAAAGATAAATCCTAGACTAATAATACGAGAACTCCAACGATCTAATTGTTGAATCAGTTGAGCCCTGTAATAGTTTTTAGAAGAAATAAAAGAGGTGCTTAGTAAAACATTGCTTGGTTCATTCCTATATTGGATCTCCACAAAGGAAAATGAATCTTTTAAAAATGCTTTCTTTTTACTAAAAATTCTTAGAGCTTTTCGAAATGTAATGACTAAGAGAGCTACTGATAATAATGATCCACACAAAAGAGCTGCATAGCCCAATACCATCATACTTACGTGCATCATTAACCATTGGGATTGGAGCGCAGGTACTAATATTTCTGATTGCTGCATTTCACTTAAAAGACCTGAAGTAACAAGGCCCTGGGTAAAAATAGTACTTGACGAGGTTATTGTCCTTACATAACTTTTCTGTTTTTTAAAATATGGAAACATATGAATAATCGCGAAACTCCATGACAGAAAAAGTAATGATTCATATAAATTACTTAATGGAAAATGTCCCGAATACGCCCAACGAGTGACTAATAATCCTGTTATACATAAAAAAGTTCCTATCACGCCTTTTTCTGACGAATCATATAGTCCTATGATTTCATCGACTGATAAGGTTATCAAAAAAATTGTAATTCCAATTGAAACGAGCGAAAAGGATATATGAGTTAATATATGTTCTAGAGTATAAAATATCATAAAAAAAAAAGGGGGGGGTACTCAATTATATATACGGAATTCAAATTCAGAATTGAATTCATTATAGGCCTTATTGTATCTCTTTTAGAAGATCACATGCCGCTACTCGGACTCGAACCGAGATGCTTTAGCACTGCTTCCTAAGAGCAGCGTGTCTACCGATTTCACCATAGCGGCCGGCGTAGTTGAAATAATACTAATCTATTTGTAGATTAATCGTCGAGATTGAAGGATTCAATTTTCTAGTTTTTTTTTATTGCATATAGTCTAACTATAGAAACAGAAACTTAGTTATTAGTCTAGAATTATTTCTCATTTATTATTCTATTTTTACATTAGTGTGAAAAGGAAATGGATGGGGAAAGTAAGACTCCCCATTCGGAAATAATAAACTACATTCCATTAATACGGAGTGAAACTTTCTATCTTTTATTTATTTATTTTTATTTCAAACAAAAAACAAAAAAGTACCATTTTAGGATTAATATTAGTTAATCTCGGGTTTGATTCTTTTTTGTTTCTCCAAAAAAACTTTTAGAATTTCGAGTAGAAAAAACTTTTAGAATTTCCAGTAGAAAGAGACTTCGCTAACGAAAAAGCTTTCAAGGATGCCCAATATGCCTTTTTTTTCCAAATAGTTTTACGAATACGTTTTTTTGATATAGAAGTGCGTTTTTTTGGAACTGCCATGAAAATTTTAAAAACAAGTTATTCATTTCTATAGTTGGATGTGAAAGACATCTATTCTGCAAACAATTTGCATTTTTCTTTGGTTTTCCGGTGGATCAAAATGGAACACAAAATTCTAAAGTCTTTTTTTAATATCCCTATCTATTCTTTTAATATCCCTATCTATTCTTAGGGTGCTCTAGAGATACAGATAAAAAATAGATCGAAAGGTTTCAAAAACCCCATTCCTTTTCACTCTTTCTTTTTTATATTACACCGATCAAGTTCAAAAAGCGAGTCCGCCGAATTTTCATTTTGAAATTCAAATGAAAAATCAAACTAGTAGTTAATCATTAGTAATTGAACCTTTTTATTTGAAGTCTCTTTCTTCTATATGTTTTTGAAAGAGAAGTGGAAAATCTTTTAGTCTTTCTTGGAAAGAAAAATGTTTTCTTTCTATTCAAAAAAAAAAAAAGAAACTCAAGCAGCTCGCTGATGAATTAGTTAATAATTATCAAAATTTCAACCAAAACGAAAATCCTTTTTTTTTTTTGGGGGGGGATCAAGTTATGGGATCCTCAGAAGGATCTTCCTTTCTATTTCAATATAAAATCGAATAAATTAAATAAAAATAAATAGAATATTAATACTAAACATCTATTAAATTAATACTAACAAAAATGCAATACAATTATATATTTATTATATATATATAGATATTATTAAATTATCTAAATATAAAAATTAGAATCAAAAAATCGAATTATTATATTAATATTCAAATTATTATTAATATTAATATAGAATGCATTTCCGAAGTATTGAACCTAAAAAAAAAAGAGATAAGAGCCGGTGAATCAGAAACAATTAATTAAGAATAAAACAAGGTTGTTTTATGGAATATACATATCAATATTCATGGATTATACCTTTCATTCCACTACCAGTTCCTATTCTAATAGGAATGGGACTTCTACTTTTTCCGACAGCAACAAAAAATCATCGTCGTGTGTGGTCTTTTCCTAGCATTTTACTGTTAAGCATGGTTATGCTTCTTTCCGTCTATCTCTCTATTCAACAAATAAATAGAAGTTTTATCTATCAATATGTATGGTCTTGGACCATTAATAATGATTTTTCTTTAGAGTTCGGTCACTTAATCGATCCACTTGCTTCTATTATGTTAATATTAATTACTACTGTTGGAATTTTGGTTCTTTTTTATAGTGATAATTATATGTCTCATGATCAAGGATATTTAAGATTTTTTGCTTATCTGAGTTTTTTCAATACCTCAATGTTAGGATTAGTTACTAGTTCTAATTTGATACAAATTTATATTTTTTGGGAATTAGTTGGAATGTGTTCTTACCTATTAATAGGTTTTTGGTTCACGCGACCTATTGCAGCAACTGCTTGTCAAAAAGCTTTTGTAACTAATCGTGTAGGGGATTTTGGTTTATTATTAGGAATTTTAGGTCTTTATTGGATAACGGGTAGTTTTGAATTTAGGGATTTGTTCGAAATAGTGAATAAC